AAATGACTTTAAATCTTTGTGTACTGACCCCTAATCGAATTGTTTGGGATTCAGAAGTGAAAGAAATCATTTTATCTACAAATAGTGGTCAAATTGGCGTATTACCAAATCATGCTCCTATTGCTACAGCTGTAGATATAGGGATTTTGAGAATACGCCTTCCGGACCAATGGTTAACGATGGCTCTGATGGGTGGTTTTGCTAGAATAGGCAATAACGAAATCACTGTTTTAGTCAATGATGCCGAAAAGGGTAGTGATATTGATCCACAAGAAGCTCAGCAAACTCTTGAAATAGCAGAAGCTAATTTGAGAAAAGCTGAAGGAAAGAGACAAATAATTGAGGCAAATCTAGCTCTCCGGCGAGCTAGGACAAGAGTAGAGGCTGTCAATGTGATTTCATAACTAGTTGGTGCGTTCAAATAATCAAAAGAAGTTCTGTTTCTAAACCCTATTTGGATTGGATTCCGCTTGATTGGATTCACTCGGCAGAATCCAATTTTGATACAACGCAATTCAAAAATGAAATAGAACTAAATAAAAAATCTATCAAAATAGAAATAGAAGAGGTTGGGACAAAAAACTTATTAGATGCCGGAGTCGATGGTATCTAATAAGTTCTACCTACTATTGGATTTGAACCAATGACTCCCGCCGTATGAAAGCAATACTCTAACCACTGAGTTAAGTAGGTCATTTATCATCCCAAAGAGAACCAAACGGAACCCATCTCATCGATGGATTATAAATATCATATTCCTTATAAGCAATAATAATCTAAGCAATACCACTCCAAAATTTAGGATGTTGGATCGTAGAATATTCATCTTGACAACAAATTCTATACATGATAAAATATGCATCACAAGCACTAAGGGCTATAGCTCAGTTGGTAGAGCACCTCGTTTACACGCGCGCCAATGTTTTTCAGGGGAGTCCGTCATACAATCCAAAAAATGGATCTTATTGAGAAATCGATGTCTTACTCCATAACTTTAAGAGAACAATAGCCTGACAAAAGGTTCGGTCCGATTTGAGTGCCCATTTAAGTACCAAACAGACCCCATGATTGATTTGAGATATTGATAAGGTGAATACCAGTACATTCAATGCTGGGCATTATGAGTACAAGGCCCTCAAAAAATCTCTTTTCGTCCTATGAACTTGAAGGTGTATGAAGTTTCATATTGGATTTTTTAAGCCGAACAATAGAGACTTGATTTAACTTAAAACGATCTAGGCCAGAGGCAGACCTACGTCAAGATAACCCCACCCTTGAAACACTTTGGTAGTGCTTCTGGATCAGAATCCCAAATAATGAATCAAAGCACGTGGAGCCATCTCCTTATCTTCTTTTTCTGTCAAGAACAAATATGGCGGATTGGCTGATATTTCTATCAGTTAATGAAAGAGCCCAATGCAAAAAAAATGCATGTTGGGTCTTTGAAACAGTTCAGATCATTTTGATAATAATAAGTTTGATCTGTTTTACCGAGAAGGTCTACGGTTCGAGTCCGTATAGCCCTAGAGCCCTATAAAATAAAATGAATAATTTGAAATACAAAAATTGTATAATTTTCATTTCTTCATTCTTGTTTGTTGCTTGTAACTGACCGGTTGGTTCATCGAAACCAAATTTCTCCTAGAAACTCACTCAGAGGAATCGTTTAAAGGCGAACAGAAAACTGAAAGAAAAACGTATTTCAAGAGATCGAATCGATCCTTTTCCAATCGTGCGAATCGTGGATAAACAAACCAACCCTTCGTCATTAATCGTCGGAGGGAAATTCCATATGAATTTTCCTGTCCATAATATAAGGGGTTAAGCTAGTGATACTCCTTTTTTTGGTATAACTAACTAAGATTAAGATATTCGAAATCCTGAGATGGAAATACCTACCCATTCGCTTACATTTGAATACTCGTTCTATTCTAAATCACTAAGAAAAAAAACGACAAAAAGACCTCCCAATTCTATTCCTAAAAAATCAAAATATATAGAATAATTCTATTTTATTTGGAAGTCGCTTTCTTTAGCAAGAATCCTAAACCTAGGTGAAAACAAGAAAATTTGTCTAAGCGTAACATATGGAGTTATACTAACTAAAGCACTTAACTAAAATTGAAATCAAAAAATGAAATAGACTCGAAGTAGACTGGAATATAGGATCCCGGTCAAATCAGTCAATAAATCTTGAAATGAGATATGTCCCGCTATGGATGAATTTACAAATTAAATTCGAATCAACCAATCCGTCCTATTTTCCACGTTCATAGGAGTGCGTCTATGTTTTTGCTTTACGAATATGATATTTTTTGGGCATTTCTAATAATATCAAGTCTTATTCCTATTTTGGCATTTTTCATTTCCGGGATTTTAGCCCCGATTAGGAAAGGGCCGGAGAAACTTTCTAGTTATGAATCGGGTATAGAACCGGTGGGCGATGCTTGGTTACAATTTCGAATCCGTTATTATATGTTTGCTCTAGTTTTTGTTGTTT